ATACGATTCACTTTCAAGATGCCTTGGTGGTGAAATGGTAGACACGCGAGACTCAAAATCTCGTGCTAAAGAGCGTGGAGGTTCGAGTCCTCTTCAAGGCATAATATTGAGAATGCTCATTGAATTGGAATAAGTTCGGCAGCGGATCACAAAATCTTGGTGATCCTCTCTATCTAATGAATGGGGAATCCGCTTTGAAATCGTCCGTCCGCCCTGCACCCACCCCCGAGTATATGCTTCAACAGGAATCACACAAGGGTGGATTGATACAATCTAAACCTCTGGTAAAATGCCCCCCGTAACCCAGCAGATAAAGTGCATTACATAGTCCGTTTTAGGGATTGGCGACTACCCATTCAGTGACTTTGGCACTGGACGTTCCCAAAATGGGTACTATCGGGTCGGGTGAATTCAATAATAGACGCCTGGTGGCATTCCAGCTTTCCTTCTCCTTTCAGGACCTATCCGAAAGAGAATCCAGTACTTCTCGGTCGGGAATATCTGAATAGGGCGAACCGCCTCGTGGATATCTTTGCTTCGAAACAAAAACAATTAGAATTAGGCTCGGTCAACTGGAATGTCTATTATCCATATAGGGGATCTTCCAATCGGGAAGATCCATCGACCTGAGACGAAGAGAAAGGTCTATCTATTTTATTTAGTTATTCAGTTAAACCAATGATTCGTTATTGGAGCAGATAGCAAAAACCATTTCATCCGACATGCGTATTTTTGATTTTCCAATGGATTTACATCTTTCATTAATGGAAATTTTTTGATGTAGTGAGTAATAGCTCTGGTTGTTCGCTGTTCAAGAATTCTTGTTTAGGCAGTTCATACCATCCATACATAGTGTTTTGATCTAAGATTTCAATTCTTCCATGTTTCAGCAGTAGCATATTCTTCCATGGAGCTAAGGTCCATGGAAGAAAGAGGTGTTTCCGCGACTCTACCGCCCAGTCAATTCCGTTCCACTTAATCCCTATTTCATGACCACATATCTTTCCGGCTAAGTAATGGGAAACCCTTCTCCTGTTACATGAATCCAATTTTCATTTCATCCGGGAAAAGCCATCTTTTTCTCAACAATGTCTTTGCCATTTGATCCAATAGCCTTCCGTTAGATAGGAACAGATTTGATAAATACTGATAACTCTCAGATGGAGTATTAGAACGGGAAAATCCAAATGAACTATTGGCTCTAAGCCATCTCTGGCGATGAATCAAGAATTCGAAGTGCTTTTCTTTCCTATTCTTGATAAACCAGCTTTGAGATAGAGATGTAATAGGATCTTGGGAAATAAAAACAATAAGCCCCTTTAACATCTCTTCATCTTCATCTGCAAAGAATTCTCGATGTAAAAACACAGAGACAGAGGGCTCATCTTGGAATAGGAAAAAGAGTGGATCCGGGGGGTCCCAAATGAATCGGCTTATTCGAAAAAAGCCTTGTTCTTTGGAAGATCTAGCTCGTGCCTGGTACTGCATGGTTCCACTCTGCAAGAACTCCGAATCCTTCTCTTGAAGCTCATCCTTCTCTTGAAGCTCATCCTTCTCTTGAAGCTCATCCTCCTCATCATCAATGAGCCCCCGCCCGGCCCAATAGGGAAATCCCAAATCATCGGGCCTTTCGATACAATCAAATAGAAAGCCCCAAGGGCGCCATATTCTAGGAGCCCAATCTATGTGATCGAAGAAATCCTCCTCTATTTCCCCTTCTTCAACCTCCGATTCGTATTTTTGATAGAGAAATCTCTGATCAACGATAGAACGAGATCCATTTTGTATCATATATAAGGGATTCCTTGGTTCGGGCCGAAGAAGGAATGTCACTCGATCATTATCAAACTGACTGTAATCTCTTTCTGTCCGCGAGTATACCATCAGAGCGCCTTCTATTTCTACTAGGCCATGAACTAGATCAGAATCATTCTCAACGAACCGATAAGAAGCGATCCTATTTTTTTCATCGGGTCCGGGTAGAGACCAAAGGTCTTGAGCGACCGATCCGGCAGAACAACTCAAAAGATAAAGAAGTATCGTTAATTTCTTCATGCTCGTTCCAAGTTCGAAGTACCATTTGTACAAATAAGGATCCCCTTCGTCACACAATTGCTTCTTTATATAGATAGATATATTTTGCAATAGTTGATGCAAGCTGATCTAACGAACACTGTGGATGAATACTGTAATATCTAGTTTCAAATCTTGTCATTATGCCAGTTTTTATAATCATTCTGCGATTGGAGAAAGACCTACAGAAAGTCGGCTAGGTAGTGACTGGTGCTGGTTTCGCAGACTATGCGTATACTCTTTCAGGATCTGGGTATGGATCAGGGGCTGGCCGCGCGTGTGAGTGAAAAGCTCACCCAGCCGATCACGGCGATGGGTTCCAATGTGAGTTCAACGATTAGATGCGTCCGCCGTTGTGCAAGAGAATTCTTTCTCCGATATGTACCGGGGGGTACTTTTTTTTTCAGGGTATCTCTTGGAAACCAACATGGTCCAGTGTACCAAATAGTGGTCGGATCCCAGGTTTAAAAGAAGCATTCTCCCCGGGAATGACTCGCTTTTATCCATATGGATAGTGAGTTCTTTGTGCATCTTACAACCGTGGGCGCTTTATGGTATTCAAGGTTTTTATACACCTTTGAGTTCTCAGAAGAGCGCCGCTGACGGGGCTTGGTAAAAAAGGTATATTGTACCGACCTTTACCAAACATTGGTAAAGAAGAAAAAGACCCCTGTCATGGGGCCTAGAATCCTTCTTTCTTATCCTTAACGGCCTCAACGGATTTAGATTCACACTTTTTTCTTCGGATTCTCATCTAGGTTAGATTATGCTTTTCACTCTACTTGATCTATTCGTTTTGTCTTTCTCGTCTCGTATGATGAATAAGAATGGGTGGTTTCGAAAGAAAGATATTCTGGTCAGACACAAGAAAAGGAATAATAGTTGATACGGCCAAGAGCACTTGTAATTGTCACTAGTTGTCTTCTCTCTATCTTGTTACTGGTCTCCGGTCACTCAAAAAATAGACTTGAAAAGTGTTTTGCCTCACCTCTGGTCTCAACACCCGGGTCAGCCTTAGGGGCTTGGTCGTCTTTTTGGTCCATTCCTTTATCTTCACCTCCGGCTAATAATTTCATTGCCTTATCTTCGGTGGATAAATGAGTTTCAGAACGTGAACGATCTCAAGATTCTAGTTTCAAATAAGCTATAAGCCCGTCATAGACCGATCTGCTCCTATCGCTTCTCCGATTCCCAGGCGTTCTTTTGAGATCAAAGATGGAAGGTGAACCCAGGTCGGTCGATGTTATTCCGTAAACCGGGCATCATGCTTTCCCGGCTAGCTCGTGCAATCAACGAAAAATGCCTTCGCCTTAGTAAGCGTTGTTAAGGTTCTCCGGGCACTACGGTAGGACGTGGACGAGACTGGACTTCTCCGTAATAGCATTAATGTAATGTAATATAATAGAAGAGTCACAGTCCGGGAAAATCTTCGACCAGACGAAGGAGATATGAATTCCATTCCGGCGGGTAAGGGCTTGGCTTGACCCTGTCTTCTCTCCTGGTCGGGTCAAAGGCAAAGACTGGCAAAGTTCATCATTCAGTGGTGGGGTCTTCATAGAAAGGAAGGCGTCGCCCAACGAGTGATGCAGATTTTTATGTCTTGGATGCTGGGGAGATCTGGAGAGAGTCTCGCTCATAGATAGAGGAAAAGTACGCGCGCTAGCGTGCTACGGCTTACGCAGTTTTTCGAATCAGATAGCCCTTCGGGCAACCAACCGCACAACTCATTCCGATCAACAACTTGGAGGGATGGCTGAGTGGCTTAAGGCATTGGTTTGCTAAATCGACATACAATAAGATTGTATCATGGGTTCGAATCCCATTTCCTCCGGCCGTCCAGTCCCTGGAGGGCTCTCGGTTCTTGAGCATGTTGGGAGATTAGGCGGCAGTTGAAAGAGCTGCTCGAAAGCTTGACGAACAAGCGAAAAAAAAAAGCCTTAGTAAAGGGCTTTTCCCTTACTAGTCAAGTGGTAAGGTAGGGCGCTCTTCGATGAAGAAAACAGACTTTAGGAAAGTGGTTCAGGTAGCTCAGCTGGTTAGAGCAAAGGACTGAAAATCCTTGTGTCAGTGGTTCGAATCCACTTCTAAGCGGGCGAAGGGTCCAAAGGACACGTAGCCGAGAGCAAGCCGGAGGAAATGAAAGTGAAAGAAGAAGGCAAAAAGCCGTATAGTGCAGGAGGCGGATTTTTGAAAAAAAGCGGTGGATTACTCGGATCGGTTCTCGCCCCCCTGTGCCCAAAAGGATGGGCGAGTTCGGTTCGAGTGTTCATCGATCGGGTGGATCTATATGCTTCGGGGGGTGAGACGAGGTGTAGCGCAGTCTGGTCAGCGCATCTGTTTTGGGTACAGAGGGCCATAGGTTCGAATCCTGTCACCTTGATGTGGGGGGGGGTAGTGTCCCTTACCTTATAGGACTAACGCCTTGGTTTCATCAAACTAAGGTGCCTGCGAGTGTTGACTGTCGCCATTCAGTCTATGCTGAGAATAGGGTACTGTTAGTACTCATGCAATAATGGGAAGGGATCGGGCTGTCCTTCCCTCAGTGTTCAAGAATGCTGGTCTACCTTGGACAACTGCCCCGCGAGCCACCCTGGGGTCGATCACCCAAGTGGTTGGTCTTATTCTTAGGTCCAGTCGTCTATAGATTGGTGAAAATCGCAAAGGCTTTCGTTTAATTAAACATTTTCCTATTTTTCTTAATCCCGGGGAAGAGAAAGCTATTTCTTCCTTCTTGCTGGTCCTACTTATAGTCTAGTGGGATGGAAGCGAGGATAGGATCTGAAGTGAAGAATCGGACTATGATCTCACGAACCTGTCTGATTTTGAGTTAGTTTAAGGTTTTTTTCTCATGGAAGACTTCCTTTCAAGAAAACAAAGAAGGCAAGACAAGTTGACGGTTTTTTATCTATTCTTTATCTTTGAAAGGGGGATTATAAAGTAAAGTCCTTCACGAGATTTAGAATGAATTTCTTTGGTAATTCGTTCCCGAGCTCTCAAGAATAGGCCTAGCAAAAGCCATAGATAAACCGGAAGCTCCAGACTCACTATACTAAGTAAAGCTCTATTTGATCTTGAACAGAAGTCCTTCTCAAGGTTTAGAAGAAAGTATCGAACAAAGTTCAAGTGCCCTCTGATTTTATGGTCACAAGTCTCCGTTGGCAGAAAAGATTTCCTCATGTAGATCAACCTTCTATGATGCTATTTCGTCCCATTCCTCAAGGCAGAGGTTTCCCTAATGACTGATCAACCCATGGAACTATGCTTCACCTATCCCGTACTGGTTAGGTAAGGTGCAATGCCTTCTTTCGCTATCGTTGTATTTGTTGTCAGTCTTGCTGCCATTGTGAGGGTAAGGCCCTTGATCGAGTGAGTTCAGTGACTGCGGTTTATGTAGTTAATGTCTTTCCACTTTATAGCAGAAGCCCTTTCCAACCGTACTCTGCTGCATTGAAAGCTCGTGGTCGGCCTATGATATCCCGGTCTCATTGCGACGTCGATGCCTCTCGAAATGCTCTTTCACAATGTGATTCAACTGTATACAAATTCTTACGCATAGCTATATCCTCTCCATTGGGTGAGAAGGGAATTTGCAAGTTTGTAGTGGAAGAACACTATTCAAAATGAATTAATCAACTCATTTCATTTCAGTTGACATTAGTAATGCATCGGATGGTGAATACTGGAGTCACATTGAAATTTGAATTTCATAGTCGATTGTCCGCCTCTTCTCGTTAAGCTAAGCAAAAGAGTCAAGATCATATAAGTTCTAGATCCAGATTCTTTTCCTCGAATTGTATTTGCTTTTGGCTCTTGCCTATTATAATTATCTCAGTCATGCCATTCTGGTCTTCCTACCTTTAGTTTAGTTCTCTATCGAAATCACAAGCAGAGAGGAATGTCTTCAAACCTCGGACTATGAAACTTTGGCAAGTTGATCATCTTTCTGTTGTCCAAACCAATGTTTTGATCTACCCTACATTGCACCCTGCTCTGATTAGTTTTAAAAGGATCTGGAAGTAGGAAAGACATTCCCTTTCTACTGCGCGAACTCATACGCATGAACATCTCATACCAAGGCAAGCCTCCAGGCGTAGGATTCTTTGCTATCAAGCTCGGGATAATTCATTCACCTCCTGCCGCATTTCCGTTATTCTTCATTTCTCAAAAGACTTCAATCGGTACGCGCGGCCAATTCAGCAGCTTTTTGCTCAATTTCTCGCGGAGTCAAATTTGCATCAGTACGAATCAAAGGAACGGCACCCTGACCTCTGATGTCCATATAAAGGACACGACGAACATAAATACCCTCTTTAACTTCTATTCTGATAGATTGAATATCCTTGATAAGGAATCGTAGAAAGATGCGACGGTTTTTTCCAGGGAACCCCCAACGAAAAATACACACTATTCCTTCTTTTTTATCGAATCGATCATAACCACTACCTACATTCCACACAATTGTGCACCATAAATAGAAACTAATAAAGAGACCTGCAATCCCATAGAAAGACATCACGATTCCTTGCGGAAAAAAAACTATTTGCTGAGATGGAAATAAAGATATCAAATTTCTACCAAGATAGCTAGAAGTTCCAACCAATAAAAATCCTAATGAACCAAAAAAAAGGATAAAAGCCCAGCAGAAATTGCTTGTTTTTCTAGACCCCGCTATAAATTCTATCCATATAGATTCTGATGGCCAACTCATACAGACTAGATCCAGTTGCATTTTATTGGAATTGAGAGAATAAGCATGTACTGTACTTTATTTTGTATTTTGATTTTGTTTCCGAAGTAATTCTAATCAGCTAGCACTATTTGTGAACCTTTAGGAGTAATTCATCGAATTGCTTAGATCTAAAATCATCCCCTTTCCTTTATAGGACCTCCTATAAAGATCTACATACCTATTTATAGATACATGGACTTGAATTTCATCCATCTGCTCCCATCCCGGTCCATAATTACAATTCATTTACCCATATATCGTGTTTACGCATACGCATGCATAAGAGCTTTTTTTTATTTCTATTTGGAGAAACCACTTGTTATACAATATTCTACTAAATGGATATCCATGATATCTAAGTCTTGAAAAAATAGATCAGATTTTGTCTTGGCCCCATCGCATCTAAAAAATCTTAGTTCTTTGAACATAAAAAGATAAAGAAGCCATTGCAATTGCCGGAAATACTAGGCCCACTAAAGGCACAAAAATGGAGGGTAAGCTGTTGTTTGCCGCGGCACGAAGCCGTAGTTCATCCAAAGACTCTCATTCCATACGTGACAGACTTTTGAGAACATTCGACTGCTACGTTCAGGAAAGCTTGAAAGGTGACAGGGTAGTTATGAAGTCAACAGAGATGCGCGTCTTCCGCTTGATGCGCCTTATTCGCTTTTGTCTCTTTCTTTACCTAACATTGGCTTGAAGGAGCGTAGCGTTTTCTCTTTTGTGCATTGCACATGTTTTTTAGTTCTGAAGAGTTCCGCTGCGCACCTTAGTTCTCTGTCTGTTTATCGAGATTTTTCGTCGAACAATGACAATGTTCGAAATCTCCTCTGTGTGTTGAATCCTAAGTAGCTGGGCTTGGTGGCCCTATTTCATAAGAGAGACCGCCCCCTTCAAGAAATTTCATAAGAGAAGAAAGAATTGAAAATAAAGTAAGGAGACGCAAACGAACTTAAAAGAGATCGTGTGTGGCACGCGCTCTCATTCTCTTTTAGTCGAGATGGGGTTGGTGTTCAGTCTTTATGAGTACAAGATCGAAAAGAATGCTTTGCATTCCAAGTGAGATGGCCAAGAGAAAAAGAACGAGGGGCAGAATTGACAAGGAATCCATAGAAGAAAATCGTTAATGAAAAAGCGTGCGTGACGAAAATTCTCAACCCGAGATGTTAGAAGGTGCAAAATCAATGGGTGCAGGAGCTGCTACAATTGCTTCAGCGGGAGCTGCTGTCGGTATTGGAAACGTGTTCAGTTCTTTGATTCATTCCGTGGCGCGGAATCCATCATTGGCGAAACAATTGTTTGGCTATGCCATTTTGGGCTTTGCTCTAACCGAAGCTATTGCATCGTTTGCCCCAATGATGGCCTTTTTGATCTTATCCGTATTCCGATCGAAATTCGAAGGTTTCAGTCTCTCATGCGGGCTAGTCCCCGAAAATGCCCGTTCGCTTGTCGTTGGGGGGGGGCTTGCTTGTTCGAGGGGAGAGGACGAAACAAGGTAGCAAATCAGGAGAGTGGGGGACCTGTGGGTAGGGAGAGTGGAATATCGCTACCGCTACCCAGTTCCAGACAAACAATGATACAGGGGGCAGAGGAGGGCTTGGGAAGGTTTGAAATTCAGACGATCAAAGGACTTCTTTTTTTCGATCTGAACAAAGTACTCTACTTGTCCGCTTACTATCCCGGTCCCGGTTCCGTTGCTTACGTGTACTACTTTACTTGCATGGTTTTACGTTGTGCTAGGACCAGCAAGTTGAGTAACTTCCTCCATTCTTCCAGGTCTTTCTTAAAGCAGACGGGGTAGAATCAGATTAGACTTCAAGGTTGTTACGTTCAGCTGTAGTTGCGCATTCACGGGCTTCCCCCGAAAAAGAACTGGACTACCTTAAAAAAATCATGTGTGTGCCCCGCCCTCCCTGAAGTTGGTTAGAGTGCACGTGATCCATGGCATCTCTTGATTATTGTGCGTATGAGTAGCTTGCTTCTGCAAAGGCTAGGCAATAGGACGGTTCCTGTATTGACGTGACGGATTGGGCTAACGGATCAATCATCTGATCCAGAGGGCGACGAAACCTCAACAAGACCGGCACCCGATAGCATGGGTTTTCGATACCTGCAAGGGGGTAGCGCACAGAATTTCCTTGTACTTTAGGAAAAAAGGACTTAACTTGAAATGAAAGCAAGGCTTTCTCATTCCTTCCCTCCGCCGCCGTCGATGATCCCGACTGCCGTTTTGTTTTGATAAAGAAATCCGGAAAATCCATAAAACTATCCAAACTGAGGCTCTCTTTGATATCCATAACTCGAGAAGTTCGGAGCAGTCGATAGAATCAAGTTGAAAGCAAGTGAATAGCAGGCTTGTGTCCTTTAATCCAGAATGGCTGCTTGGTCTTCGGCCAGCCAAGTTGTTACCTTGAGAAGTCGGAAGAGAGAAAGGCTGCTGGCGGACTTGATGAAAAGGAATTGGGCGAAGTGGGAGATTTTACCTTTCCAGTTTCGGACTAGAAGTAGTCATCTTACTCGCCCCCGATGAATCATTCCTCGATACGGACCGAGCCTTTAACTGAGACCAACCAATTGCTAGATTCAAAGGGAACCAGGGTCCAGACTAGAGAAAAAGCCTATTCATCCTCTCGCAGTCCATGATCAGCCTTGCAAGATGATCTTTCTTTCTATTGATAGAGCTAGGTTCTATTACTCAAATTCATGGCAGGATTCAGGACCAAAGACGACTTAGCGGCTTAAAATGCTAATTGATTAACTGCGAATTGAATGGTTTTCTGGCTTAAAAGCGCCTTTTCCAAGGGGCGGTTAGCCGGCGGGTCCTCTCGCAGGGCTTTCTGGGATGGGATATTCCGCCAGGAGGATATGATAGAACGAGATGAGGGATGCCTCTCGTAACCAAGAGTTTAAGGAGTTTGTTCAAAATGTCGGCTTTGGGCCAGCCAAGTAGTAGAATACTTTTGGAACTGAGAGCCCTAAATGCCCTTGACTTTAGGACGGTTTTCTTGGTCTGTCAGCTCGGGGCGGGGCTACCGCCGTAAGTGCCTAAGTCAAATACGAGTTATTGGGGATCGGGTTTGCTTTCTTGTTCCAGTTCTGATTCCTGGAATGGGCTTTAGCCATTTCATTCTCTTTTGATTCCCACTTCCTTGCGAATAAGATAACCGGCCCCCCTTTCGCTCAAAAACTCCTCTTTCTTTATCCTATGTCGCGTATTAAACAACCAGCCTAGCCGCCGGCTTAACGGCAAAGAGAAGATCGGTCCTCGTCCACTTGGAAAGCTTGAGCTCATCATAGAGGGACGGAGCCGGTTAGTCAGCATTCCACTCCCAAGTCTTCCATTTCGGCTAGCCTCCCCTTTCCGTCCTATAATATCTATCCCCTGATCTCTACTATTGCTTGAACTGCGAGACTAAAGGATGTGAAACCGCGCTGAGGGTGATGGAAATGACTCCCCAGGAACTACGACTGCTGGCTTTCATTGCTTTGATGTACTTGAAGAGGATTCTCAAAGGCTTTCTTCTTTACTGGCTGTAACGTAACAAGCGAAGCACTCACACTCGCTCGATTCCTCCCTTTAGAACTTAAACTGGCTCTAGAGGAGTAGGACTTGAACCCTCAATGGCTGGACCGACAGCAAAGGAACCTGGTCACTCGCTCTAACCCATATTCCATAGAGTACTTCACTTCCTCTCTCCCTTACACCCTGAAACTAGGGCTCTAACGCCTTCAAAAGGCGGAAAAAAAAGCATAAGGAATGGATAGGTATGTAAAACCTCCTATATCCATGGAACCTTTTACTCCCTAGGGATCACTCCATTCCCAACTATGGAAAAGAAACTCTTACCGACTAGGAAAACCTCGTATAGACATTGTGTCTCGAAAGGAAATTGGCAGCTGGCCTAAAAGAACTTGATTGAACTAGCTTGATCACATGAAAAGAAAAAAGCTTTCTCCCTGGCAGGGAAACTGGCACAGCAACATGAGGGGCAGGGACTACCGTTAGCGGGACTGCTACGGCAATAACAAGGAAGGACTAGTCGAGATGAAGGGACACTTTCATTGTCTATAAAGGGAAAGAGCAAAGAAACTCCAATGACTGACTCTGGCTATAGGGATGTGACAGAATTCCCTGCGATAAATCCTTCCACTGCTATTGTAGTGGCTTAACCTTTTTCGATGGCAGAAGCATTGGATGCCCTTTTTTCTCCAACACTAGATGTGCTTGATCTAGCCCTCCCTTGCCCTAGCTTGGAAAGAAAAAAAATCTATAACTGGCTTACTTGCGGACTTAGCAATGGCCATTAGGAGCACTTCTACAAATATTGATATTGGGAATGCCACTACTGAGACTGGAACTCAAAGGCCTCCAACGGTCACTTCAATTCCAGGTAAGGCGGAAGCACTTTTAGGGCTTAGGACGAGAAAGACATCTTTTACACTAGCTTTTGACCTAGAACCAGCTGACTTAACAGATGGATTGGCCTTGCCTACTTCAATGCTAATGCCAACATCAATGTCAACTGAAATGCCAATTGATACGGGGCCCGGACCAACATCGAAAGAAAGTGCAACTTCTGGAACTGCTGATAGACCTTTTCCCTTAAAGAATAAATCTCCATTCACTGCAACTAAAACCTCAGGAAAAGTTATCTAGTTAGACCTTCCCGGTAAAGATTACTAAGACATGGAAAGAAATCTAGCAATTAGTGCCTCATATCTAGCCCCTTATCCCTTTGGCTTGAAATAGAACTTGACCTACCCTCTCAAGTCTCGCCTCTGTCGCCTTCTACCAAGAAGGAAACTATTCACTACTCATATGGCTCTCGTAGAACAACTACTGAGACGAGTAGAATATCAGGTGAACAAGAACTGGGGGAGACACCCTACTCTTGGGAGAAATCCTACACACCTTAGACAGGGTAGGAAGAAGAATCTTAAAACTTCAAGCTCTCAAAAGGTATATATCCTCCTTAGCCTTATACACTGCCTTATGAAAGTCCCTCCTCACTGCCAGGATCATTTTTTGACCTCCAGACTTTGAGTACTTTCCCCCTTGACCCTTAATAATGGAGGACTCATTTACTTTTATACAAAAGCTAAACTAAACAAGGGAAAGAAGGAATTCTATTAGAGCAACTGTAATTGGATTGGTTGGATCGACATCATCGAAAGCAACCCCAACTATATGGTTGACAATTCTCAAGAGAACAGGATGTGCTCAGCTTATGATTGCAACTTCCACTCCTTCTCAATACCCGCAGAAGCACTCGACTTAATAGGAGAGGAAAGAGCTGGAGGTGAACTCCCAATAGCGTAAGCAAACTCACTCTTCTTAGCCTTCCCCAGATAAAGACATCTACTTAGCCTTCTTTATTGCCTCGAATAGACCGCCTTGGAACGGAACTACAAAGAAAATAGGAGATTTTCCCATATAAGGAAAGTTTGAGTCTTCCATTCCGCCAGAAGCATATTAAAAGTATTAAGCCAAAGCTTATTCTCTTGCTGGCTCGCTAGAGAGGGGAGCATTTAAACCGTTTAGCTCCTTGAGCCCATTAGCTCGTTTGGAAGGGTAATCTATCTCAAGGGAAGCGAGGGGATAGTTTTGATCAGTAACCTCGGTTGGATCCACATTACGGGGTTTACGACTAAAGGGCGGAAGCACTCCAAATGGCTAGCTGGGAGAAGTAATGGCAGGTAGAAGTAAAGCACCTCCAACTGCAACAAGCTCGAAAGCAGAAGAACAGGATTCAACTGGTTTTCTCCTACTATATCTTACCCCCTTCCTTACAAGAGCACTGCTACTCAGTCTATGGGGACTTCTACAAAGACTGGGTCTAGAGTGATCAAGTAAAGGCTTGAAAAAAAAAAGAGCTTTCAAGACTCCAGCTTTCGATACTTCTTCTTTCTTCCCGCCTGGCCTGGTCTTTCCTGGATGCCCTACCAGGGTTTTGATTTTGCGATAGACCATGATCCTGGACGGGACTTTCAGGATTTGGGGATGATCTATTCTTAGACTGAGACAACTCTTGCACAAGATTTTTACCAAAATTCGGAACGGGAGGTAATTTCTTGCCAGATCGTAACTCCATCTGGTTTACTTGGGTTATAAAGAAAGATTCACTATCTGGGACTAGACTCTACCTTAAAAAAATTCATCAACTTTATAGGAATGATAAAACCGAAGTTTACGAATCACTTTATTCGCTTTATCTCCACTAATACGAGGCTCCACAACTATGAACATACATGGTTTCTAGACCCGAATTCATTCCCTTGCATGTCGCAAAAACCCTGCGTTTCCAGCCTTCAATACTCATTGATAAAGAGAAAGGAACCTGAATTCACTGGCTTGGATTAGCTCAATCCTCAAGCTCAGTGGACATAACCAAATGCCGAATTCTCCCGCAGTCTCTGCCATGCCAGGTTGATCTAGTTGCAGTTGGAGTTGCTGTCGGTGCAGGCCTCTTTCCCTTTTCAGAAAAGAAGTCTTAAGCCTATGCTATTGCTGTACTTATTAATATATTCATCCTCTAGGCCTGTCCTAGAAGCAAGCAGGATAGCAAGCGGGTAAGCTGGAGTCTTCCAAGCAAGTGAAAGCCAGTCTTTTTTAGAATCTTTTGTGTAAGCCCCACTGTGTTTGCGAGTTTCAGTCCTTCTTTTTTGCTTCGAGCTCGAGTAATCTCATCCCAAGAAAGCGCCTGATAGTAGGATTATGGAGAGAGAGCCAAAGTATGGCAAATATCTTTTCGAAAGAGCGGGCTATGCCCTTTCCATTTTCATTAAAGGAATTTGACTAGGTCAGTGAAAAGGCGGGGAAAGTGAATGGAATCATGGGGCTTTTAGGTATCATAGGGAATCGTTCATGCGATCCATCCATTCTTCATTAATAAGTGGTGCGGGACCCAGTGCATACTCCTTTAAGAGCAAGCATCTCTTGTCAATCGGATAGAAGCCTCCCTAAACTAAGAAAAGGGATTAGCCTCGAAACATGAAAGCCTTATGGGAGGAGGAATTGCAATAGCCTCCCCAGAAGAGCAGGATCAAGATCTGGTGTCGAACAAGCAAGTAGGTGTCACTGTTTAGTAATATGGTTGGTGACTCACTGGGCCTTAGTTCTGGTGATCCCAGTGAATAAAGATGCTAGACGTGCAGGTGAAATTGATCAGATCGCCTTTGAAATCGATGTTTTCCATAGTGGTCTGAGGGTTCCAAACCTTCGGACATGCTACATCGGATCGTCTCTTCCTTTCTTTTTCGAACGCATCAGGCAGGCTGGTGCTGGGACCTTGTTCAGAGATGTTTTTGCTGGTATCGACCAGATGCCCAAGTGGAATGAAAAGCGGAAGAGCCAAAACTGGGTTGGTGAGAGATCCAACTACTAAGGAACAAGTAATCAAATATGAATTGATATTGCTCCAATCTATCACATTCCACTTCAGCTGAATATTCATTCTAATAAAGATCCGGTTCCTATTCTTTCTTCTCTTGAATCCGTGGAGCTATCTCCATAATTTGAAACTACGATCAGATGGAAGCATTGGTTTCTAAATTCAAGGATTGGTATCGACCTTAAGGTTGGGGAGATTTCGCTATCTCCGGGCGGAGCGCACCTGAAGTTCCGGAAAAAAGGTCCTTTTTTTCATCGAAAGAATGTCCCGGGAAGTCCATTATTCCGCGGTAAGACCCTTTTCCGAAGAGGAGCTACTAGCCGATCAAGCGGAACTCCTCTGTCTTCCCCTTCCCAAGCTAGTAATAGGTCTGCTGCCCTCCCCCTCGTCCTTGCAGTCTTTTGACTCCTTCCTTTGGTCGCCTTGCTTTTTACCTTCAGCCTCTTTCCCGGTCTCAGAGCCTAGTGTTTTAGCCCTGCTTTGCCCATCTCCCTTTACTACTCTTCCAGTTCCTCGTGGACCAGACGCAGACAAGGATGAAGATAGGAGTGAGAAGGCACCGGGAAATAGCTCAACTAAATGGAATTTCCAACTGACTCAACTAGGAAAGCGGAAACTCAACTCTAGTGGTTGTCCTCAGGGAGAAAGAAGCTCTTCGTTAGCTTAGGAGAGGTGGACTCGGCTAACTAGTAGGGCAGGGCATAAAGCAGAGTTGGAAACAGATCGACTAGACTAAGCCGGAAATCAAGAGCAGGAGAGGCGGAGGAGTGTAAAACACCTGGGGTTCCGGTCTTGGCAACCGATGATGCTCCGGTAAAAGATTCTCTGGTAGGGAGATGCTTGACCGAGGTTTCTGGCTTTTCTTCGAGTTGCAGGTGCTGGAAAGTGGGGAACTACAAATTGAAATAAATAAAGAAAGGGAACCAGCTCTTTCTAAGCAGTCAAGGGGTTACCCCTCAAGTAAGGCAAAGACCAAGCCGGATAGGCAATCTTCCTCGCCAAGGTGCTCAGCTACTCGCCCTATAGGATAGGGAGATTGGCTACGAGACTCACTATGAAAGTAGGGATACCAGGAAGAAGTACGGATGTGAAAACTACTCAACCGAAAGGCCGCGGATGTTGTAGATGAACTGGGTTCTGTTGCTCAACCTTCTTTGCAAGGAAATCTTCTTCAACCAGGCATCGCCCTAAGGGCATATCGGGGAGGGAAGGAGCTAGATTCAATCGAAGTATTGATTTCACGAGCTAGCATCAAATCTTTGTGAAAAAGAAGTTCACTGACAGCAACCGATCTTCCGCAGACGGCATCGAAGAGAGAAAGAGAAGTGCCAGTGACAAGTGAAAGAAGTAAGGAAGGAAGGCAATCCGGTAATGCAGCTCAGTCTGAGTCTGATTCTTCGGAGTTCGGAGGTTGAGGTGGCAATAGTTCCCGACCTTTAGGGAGGGTAAGCCCGGCAGGGTAAGATAGGAGCTACTCTCTTTCTGCCTCTTCTGTTTAGTACTTCACTGGTAAGGAGCAAAGAGCAGCTTCAGTAGTTCACAGAGGGACCAGCTTCAGGGAAGACTTAATGGAACTCCAACAATCTAGTTGTAAGGCTGGTATAACTTACACATAGCAGACTACCGAGATAGAGAGCAGATCTGGATGGGGGCCCTTGGAGAATAGAGCAGCATTTGCTTTTATTCCCCTGTAAAATAAAGTGAAATGGAGACCCAATTTCTCTCTAGAGACGGTTGTGCTTTCCAGAGCCCTGGTTTGGATTCGTCTTCCCGGTCTTCCTTTTGAATAGTGGGAGCTTTCTTTGTCCTCATAGGGTGGTAAGCCAATGGCTCTTGGAGGCGGAGCCCTAAACCTTCCGTTTTACCATCCGACCCTCCTAAGAGTGGCAGTTAGTCTCCGCATAACCTCTCCGTTAAGAAAAGCTAGTGCTCCTGGCGCCTGATCCTTCTCCTTAAGTGAGATGCATCCCCCTTCTCCCTGTTGGGATCCCTTTCTACGCTATATAGAGAGAGAAGGGGTAAAGGCTTACAACATCTACGCGGAAGAGCGTCTAAAGAGAGGAAAGGGCTTGAATGAGAGAGGAGCACAAAGATCCATCCAGAGCTTAAGAAGTCGGTCTCTGTCTTCTCATCCAAGATTACTCAAAAGAAGTAGGGGAAGGGTAATAGTGGCCCCGTAAACCTCTCATATTCATCCAAGGACCAACCCGATATCATTTTATTGAGTGGGTCCAGAGGATAACGTATATATGATGGCCACAGAGCGCCCATTGACCACTGTTCACCCCTTGAATGCACCAAGAAGTTCAAGCTAGAAATCTCGTATGGTAATGAGGTGAAAGAGGACTTCAAACCTCTCACTCTACCATACGGTAATTTCATTCTATTTACCCGGGTCACCCGATGAGTCGGAAGAGCCTTCCAAGTCGGACACCACGTCATCCCGGGGAATCGTGGCGGGGGATAAGTATTGAACAGATCTACCATCCGTAACTTAATACGAGAGGTTAGTGCCAACACCCTATCCATGTCTGATACTGGCGTAATTATTGATTCAAATGTCGATTTATTCACCTTCTTCGCAAGCTGAATCACTTTTGATAAAGAAAAATCTTCACTAGTTGATTTGCCTTCTCATCCTTCACATACATCATACGACGATGAAAGGATGGACGTGGATACCCTGATCTCGTGAGGGAAACAGGGATGGGTGACATTTCCCGCTTACGCGGAATACCAGCATAAGCTGTCATTAGGGCCGTACTGCTTCAAATACAGTGCTGTATGTAAAGCGCCCGACCGACGGGTTATCTGGATCAACCGCTTACCGAACAAGTAAGCCCCGATACAGGCCTCCTTAGTCAGACCATCAGTAGCTATTAAAATCACCTTACAAGAGTATGATTGTAATAGCCTAGAATCTTCCAAAATTCTATACCATCGGACAACAGCTAACCGCTGAACTACCGAGAATAATCCACGCATCATGACAGTAAGAAGTCATCTTGACGTGTATTATCCTGTAGCCTCGAAAGGACGAGACCCTCCGAAGAAAGTCTCTCCCCAGGCCCAAAGTGGCCAATATACCATAATGACGTGGTTGGTATAAAGGGCATCACCAATCCACCTCAGCAATTGGCGGTGGTACAGCCGCTAAATAGGCTTCCACTCACCCCAACCTCTCCTTCCGGTTGCCCACAACTTGACAGAAGAGAGAGAGCACTCCATGTGCCCTCCCACCCAGAGGATAAAAAGTAAGATGTTCTACCCATTTCAGTAAAATGCAGAGAGTCTAACCGACTCCCTTCTTCTTCAGTAAAGCCGATCTCTATCTCACCGAGAAATTCACACATGCTAAGCTCATCATGAAGAGAGTGAGAGCGAAGAAGTAGAATGAAAGTGATTCAGGGAGAAGAGGACATTGGAAAGAAAGAGACCACAGCCCTACCGCTAGGCACAGAGCCCGCATTCTCTTTCCTTAGTTTGGCCACTCATCTGTACGAGACGGGGGTGAATGTGAACCTCCTCTCGTGGTAGCTGATTGGAAAAGGTTTTTTTAAAATAGGAAGAGTTCCGGGAGTGGAAAGAGATTCAACAAATGCCCCAAGAAAGACAACTTATCTTACTTTCTTTTATGCCTCAAATCCCGCAGTAAGAGTAGTAGTCACTCGCTGATGCGGAATCAGACTTTGTTGAATTCGGTGCGAAAGTAGCTGTTTACTCAATCATCCCGGAATGCGCGACGTAGCTGCCTTATTTGAATCATTCTTCCTTCGACTTCTTCTCCGCCTGTCTTTGAGCTAATAAAGGAAGTTATCTGGGAATAGAAGAAGACATTCAATCAGTATATCTCCAAAGCCTGTGTCGCTAAGAAAGAGTGATCCGGGAAGACTGAGAGTAGTGGAAGCTCAATCCCCAAAGACAGTCATCTCAGCTGAAAGCCCGCTAAAGAAACTTTTCATGCGTTTTCAGAAAGGCGCAGATTCTTCATCTCAGGCGTTAAACCTCAGTTTACCAGGAAAGAAAGAGTGTAAGCACTTTTTCTCTATCATCCCCATAGAAAGAGTAAGAACAAAGCCTGTGTAGCTATAAGACAAAGCAGTAAGGGGAGGATTCTATCAAACAAGGTGTCTCTATCCCCGGTGAAAAGACAGACGAAAGAGTTCCGGGAGTGTAACTCAAGCAAAAGACCATCCTCGGATAAGCTAGAAGACAGCTATCCGGGAATAGAGAGAACAAGGAGTGGAACGATAGAAGACAGGGAGTAGTCAAACCCCAGCACCAGAAAGACTCACTATCCCCATCCCCCAGGAAAGTAAGGGTGAAGATAACATGGGGAGCTATCAGACTTAGAGTGTATCCCCCGGTAAACAGTCAGCACTAAAAAGGGGGCATTTACTGAGAAACAGTAATGGCTGTGGAACTTCACATAGACTCTTTCCTGCATCCGCGCCAGTAGTCAGTTAGCCTATTAGCAGTATATTCCTCAGACTAGGCGGGACTTCCCGTTCTTTCTTTCCTATTCTGCTGAGGGAGTCTTCTCGAAAGGTAGTTTCTCCTTTTATTCTGTGCTCCTCCCTTCCCTTCTAGCCAAAAGAAAGCAATCAATCAAGGAACTTCAAACAAGTCTCTGCGCAGAGCTGGCTAAATACACGGATCCGGTACCAAGACAGAAGAGAGAAAAGATTCTTCGTCGCTGCCTGGTGTGCTTTTCTCTTTGTGGGGAGTGAGCTTACCATGTCTTAGGGGCCTGTGGGTAATTAGAACATAGGCTTCCCAGACAAGCAAAGAGATCTTAGGCCCGAGAAAGCGCTTAGAGCTGCCTGTGGTCTTGGTGCGTTGTTGTGAGTGAGCTTATTGGGAGGTCTTACGTTTCCCTTCCCTATAGGGTAAAGAGAGGTGACATCCCAGACAAGCAAGAATCTATAAGAGGTGCTACCCTGCCCGTGGACTTATTCCCGTTCGGATGTACTTCTTATTCCTAGACTATTCGAGATGTTCTTACTGGTAAACCGACGTTTAACATTCATAAGGGTGCATCCTCACCGTAAGAGAAGAAAGAAGGACCCTTCACTCACACAAGAGAAATGGCTGACCGAACTACTGGTTTGGAAGCAGGAAAGAGTGACTCCCTCCACTGCCTTGAAAGAGAAACCTGAGGGGGTACTCTCTACTATTTACTATAAGTGAGATACCTCCCGCGTGCACTCCCACTGATGAATCAAAGCCCTAAGGAAGAGATTGTTGCGACAGAATTGGGTTCGACTCCCATAACCCCGATGTGGCGAAAAAAAAGTAATAGAAAGTGCAATAATGGAACGAAAAGATATAGCAAATGAACTCAGAAGATGTCTTAGCCGCCTATTTCCACAAAACTTTCTTGAGATATCTTACGACGACGTAGCTTCTCAATAAAGTTCTCTACTCGACGGAACATTTTGATTTTCTTCGTTTCGGCTGGTTTCTTCTGAGAGGGACGCTCAGATTCGGTATCTCCATTCCCTTTCTCTTTATCTGGAACCAAAAGAGGAACTGGTTCTCACTGCAGTTCTAAGATGTTTTAAAGCTATAACTTCTTCGGCCTTAGTGGGACGATGCTCGGTTGCCTTTCAATCGGGGAGCCGGCTAGAATAAATACAGAAATACATGTTGACAGTTCTTGGTTGGGATGAAGTAGAGCAGCTCTTTCTATTTGATCTTACAGGGTCCGGTCTAACTCTTCCTCATTCTCGTCTTTTAAACAAGGTAAATTCAATCATCTGTGATGACTATATCGTCTGCTTCTTATTTGGCGATGCCCTTCTTAATGAAGGACGGCACGGCTCTTTTGATAAAGGGCAAAGGAATTCCTCCATTTTCTTTATCTGTTTGGTTAATTCATTTTTCTCTCGAGGACCTAGACCGCGCCTTCGAAGCCCGCTTCTTTCCAACCTTTCGGTATGCGCGGCACCTTTTTGAGGGGTTTCTTCCTCTTTCCTCGGGTCGGGGATTTTGTCATGAAGCTTTTCATGAACTCTTACAGGAAGCGGAATTTGAGGGCGAGCTCATTTCGATGAATCCCGGGGGTAAAGCCTACAAGTGGACGGGGGGTATTGTTTATTTGGACAAAGAAGGAATTATACAATGTCCCTGGTACCCCTAGTAAATGTTTTAAATGTTGTTGTTTGTTTATTCATATTTCCTAATCTCTATTTCTTTTTTTGGCTCATAAATGCAGGTAGGTATTACGGCTGATTGGGATTGATTGAAGATATTATAGCAGCTTATGTTCACGTGTCACTTTTTATAATTGAAAAAAAAAGCAAGGAGAGTGGGAAAGCTAACCTACCCTTCCGTTTGCTGAATCTGACCTTCGTCCAAGAGTTCGGGCTTCTACGCGAGGAATGTGCTTTCTGACATCGAGTTTCAGCTATGCCAAGAGATTACTACTTTGATACGGTCGGTTCCATTGGTCATTTTTCAGGAGAAGTCCCGAAACTGAACTAGTAAATTGATAGGATCATTGCTAACCCATTAGCTTTTCATCGAGATCGGATAGCGCATAAGAGGGCATTTTCTGAATGAGAAGATTCTTTTTCTACACTGACTACATATCCTGCCTCTTCCTTCCAAGCCCGCCTCAGAATATTCCTTCCTTTTCGACTGGTGGGACGAAGTCGCATTGATTGAATCAGTTCTGGTCTTCGCTGAAAAAGTGAGGCTTTACTTGACGAGTAGACCTTAGTTACCCGCTTATTGGGACCTGCAAGAAGCTGACTTTCTTTGCTTTCACAGTAGTTGGAAAAAGAAAAAGCCAAAGCAGCAGACCAGTAGTTCCATTATCCACCTTTATAGAAATTTTTGAAGAAGGTTCCATTTAACACTTCTTGGCCAAGCAGGAAATAAGTGCTTTGTCGGTTGAAGGTGCTCTCTTCTCTACTCCTAGACATAGGATAGAGGCTCACTCTGAATCCATAGTATCCTCTGCATCTTATGCATCTTCTGTCTTGTCTCTTGGTTTCAGGGAGCCTGTGAGCAAGAGTTCTCCCCCCGAAAGTGGCTTTCTAGGAGGGAAGTGGGCTTCATTCAATGGAATGCTTTGTTGGTTCAGCTCAAGGGGTCAGGTTTTTCGGTTTAGTGTGGAGGGGGGCGCTCTTTGTTGGGGATATGTTAGAATGTGAAGCTGGCAATACGTGCTTGAGTCGATGATCAATCCGCCGTTCCATCCTTCTATAGATGGTGATCAGACTTGTTAAGATCTAGAATCATCTGTGAATCCCCACTTTGATTGACCTTGACCGGTCATTGCTGGAAAAACCGAAACCGGGGTGAAAACCTACCCCGGTTTCAGTAGGGTTACCCTAGCCTCGTCGGCCCTCCAATTCTCAACCCCGACCTACACAAGTGGTTTTAGAACCCACATTTTGAAAAGTTCTGTTAGGTTCTTAGTAGCAGTCGGCAGATGCCGCCATGAAGGTGGCATACTTTTAAAATAGTTCGACCCCCACCATGATGCTTCCAAGCCCATCCACCCTGGCAAGCAATAGATGAAATCCATAGTAACACTTTGATAGTCTGGTGAGAATAGGCAAAAGATCTAGCTCTCCTCCTGGCTTCTTATGTTTGTTCTATTTTGTCTTGTTGACACACAAGACAGGTTTTGACATAACTTTCTCCACATCTTCTTTCATCTGGGCCAATCAAATCGAGCGCCATTGTTCGGTGCTGATCGGGATGTCCTGGCCAACGAGTGCCGTGACACTCCTTCAACAAGTCCTTACCTATGTTATCCCACTTTGGGACGAAAAGCTTATTCCCCTTGGTGTAGAGCAGACCATCCTTTTCCCAAAAGCGAGGTTTTTCTTCCTTGACAGCTTGTAGTAGGCTCCTAGCTACTGCGTCATATTGTAGACCCTCCTTGATCCTATCAGAAAGGGTGCTCCTAAACTGACTCACAGCAGTTATCTCCTGTAGCTTCAAGCTCACAAGCTCTGCTTTCCTACTTAAGGCACTAGTCTCATATTCTATGAATGCCCAAAATCGCTTGTGAAAGAAATCGTTGTTACACTTGGAATCTCCCTTGCTTGCTCTCGTAAGCGGTGCTACAGGTGGAATAAGAGCTGCTCGAGAAGAAGCTTAAATCAAATAAGCTCTTGCTCACGAATCTCTTTCAGGTGCAGATGAATATGCTGTTTAGCTTGGGACTAGGGCTTGTGATCCTTCTTTTAACGGTAGAACAAAAAGAACAAAGGAGCTCACCTAACCTAAGCAAGCTGCGGCTAAAAAAACGGGATTTTTCCTTCGCTGTGAACTCATGGTCAAATGGCTTCCGAGGTGGGCTTTTCCTTCTCTATGGTAGCATGGTCTTCTCCTAGGCTTTCTCTTGGTGGAGGAAAGGCTACTAGAACCCGTGGAAAGAAAAGAAGTCTGGGTTGGGGAACGAAGTGACGCACCCGTTAGCACCGGATGAATGACGCAAACTTTAGTGCCTGAAGTCACGAGAGAAGGACCTACTTTTGTTGTTATTACGAGGTACCAAAGACAATGGTTTGTCTCGGAATTCTTATTAAAGGATTTTTTTCACCCATTTTTAGTAGTCGATCGGGAGCATCCTACTAATAGATCTATAGAAGTACGTTGTCCAACATCCAGTAGTACACTTTCAATAGCTGCTCCCAGGAACACCCTCAAGCCTTCAAAGATCGGATTCTTCCTCTCGGCTTCCTTCACTTAGAGTAGTCAATCTAGTGAAAGCCGAAGACTAAGAAGAAGGTACGGAAGCCGGGAAAACTACTTCATACGATAACGATACCATTCACAGCGGAACAAGAAGAATCACAGTCGACTCAACTTGAGCTATCGAGTCAGTAGCTGCAAACTAGAAGTAAGGATTCGACTTTCCAACTGATCCTTCGACATCACCTACAGGGGAATTAGACTTCTTTATTTAAGAGTAGTATGCTGAGCTTTCCTGGGGTTGAAAAGAGAGATGATATAAAAGACTGCGATTTCTACTTAAGGTAGCGACGGAACTTCCAGGTTGAAGGCAGGCTACGATAGGAGAGGGATTATCTGGTCTTTAGTGAGACCTGGATAAGCTCTGATGTAAGCAAGAAAGATCCGACTTTCATATACGAGTTGGGGTATCAAGATTGAATTCCAGAAGGGTCTTGCGGGAAGACACAGAAGAATTCATTTCATTCTTGCCCTGAGACAACTCAAACTAGTGGGATGCGACGTGACTTGGATTCTACTTATTATTGACTTCTCAACTAGAATGCAAAGTGGCAGCTCAAAGCGGGGCTTTAGCCCCAGTTTCAACGAGGGTTTAATCGATGATTAGATATGTCGGAACTCAAAGCATTTTCACTAAAGGTGAAATCCAATTCAGCCTTTTCAACTAGCGAGAATCGAACTGAAAGCAGCAGACGCCATCAGATCCAGCTCGAATGGAAGCTTTGGACCGGCTAAGCGCAGTTTAAGGAATAACTGCAACTATCTCATCCAGATCTGTTGTCGGAGAAGGATATCTTGATGATAGGGAAATGTCCCTTTCGGATTCGAGTCTTGCTTCAAGTTGTGGAGGAAGGGCAAGGACAGTTAACCTCCAAAGTGAAAACCCGCCGTCCATCAAAAGCAATGAGCCATCGGCAAGATTCGTCTCAAGTGCCAAACATGGGATCTGAAGACTGAGGTCACCTCTTACGTGATTGACGGTGACACCTCCTAAACTTCCTGCTTGGATCCACAGCGTGGTACCTTCCACCCTTCATCAATGCTTCAAATACGTTGATGAGAAGGGAGAAGTTCACTGGGTATTTGCCGACAAGAAGCCCTTTTTTTAAAGGCCGGATGCGCGTCTTTACAACGACGGCCCAGCCCAGACAGTGATGGATGACGAAAGCCCGCCAGCGAAAGCCGAAGCACAGGGCAACCTCTCCGAATTCCAAAGTCGAAAGCTAAGGGATTTACGGTCAACGCTATCTCAAAGAGCATGACCCCGTTGACGAAATCTCTAAACTGGGGCCGGGGGACGTACTTCAACTCTCGGTAAAGATGCCACTTCCTGCATTACAGCAACCTTCTCAGGCAGAGGACCCTAATGGAGCAACATTCGTCCTCTCAATGGAAGGTTTTTTTCCTCATCTTTCTGGGTAGCCCGGAAGTCTTCTTCTACGCTGGAAAGAATCGTCACCGATGGTGAGATAAGAAAGAGAAAGTACAGTCCGATTGCAAAGAAGCGAAGGACATGGGCTATGACCTTGAGGAGCCTGCCGGGCTGAAGTGAAGTGAAGAACGGTCGAGGCAGAAAAGTACCCCTCGAGCCGCATCTAAGTGAAGAAGAAAGGGAAGCTTGGCTAGCCGGCCAGTACGTTGATCTCAGAAAACATAGGCTTGGGCTACCTGCCAACTCCGCTCCCTGCGCCGAAAACTTTGTCTGACGCCGAAAGTTCTGGAGATCTTTCTTTCAGATCTCTGAACATTTTCTATAAACTCTGTCTCCGTCAAAGAGCAAAGAGACGAGAGTCAGTTCAAGAATAGGATGTAGAGCCTGTGCCCCCTACAGAGGACGAGGTCAAGTAAATGGATCTCGGGACTGTTGACAATCCTCACCCTGTATTCCTAAGTGCAAGCTTCTCAAATGAAAGAGATTTGACAGTACATGGATCTACTCAGATAATTCTTTGATGTTTTCGCTTGGAGCTAGGCCTCACTGGACTAGACCGAAAGATAGCCATGCATCGGCTAAACATCCAAGAAGGTGCTAAGCCCGTGAAGCAAGCCCAAAGAAGATTCCACCCCAATCCAATGTAATAGAAAAAATCGAAAAAGAGGTCTAGAAGTTAAAGGATGTCGGCTTCATCAGGGAGGAGCAGTTTTATATCTTCCGAAAGAAGGGTGAGTCATACTTTTCTTTCTTTTTTTAACTCATATTTTGCCCGAGAAGGCCTCAAGGTCAGCAGTTTGTCGCTTCTGCAGCGAACTCTGATGCTTAGGACCTTCCTACTTCAGCAAGGCAAGATGGACACCTAGGAAGAGTTGGGGAAATCCACTAGGCTCGTGGAAGGCCCTGTTTTTTTTTGAAGTCAAATGCTGTACTTGCCCGCGAACCAGCTTTTGATTGACCTAGAACCCCACTTTTGCCCTAAGCACTTTGGACCTTGCTGAAGGAAGATTCCCGGGGGCTAGTTTGTCTAAAATCCCATACTCACTTTCCTAAGGGAAGAAAGAAAGACAGCTTAAAGGTAAAGGTTTGAAACCAACTTGCCTGAAAGATAACTTGCTATTTACTTTGATTTAGTCAGATAATGCTCTATCCCTTTCTTGCCTAAGGCACTTTCTCGCCGCTAGCTTACACTTGATGGAACTGGATCGCAAGGAAGATGAAACTTACCTATTCGCTTGTATGGACCACCGGGTAAGCATAAATGCTTTCCAGTAGCACTGCAACTGGCTAAAAGAAAAACTCCAACAGTAAGAGGAAGAGAAGAGGCTATGGGAACGACGGTTTGACTGCAAGAGATCTAATTCAAATTCTTTTTTTATTGAAAAAATGGAATGAAGGTCACCCCCAAGACAAAGGACTTTCTTTCCTTTTAAATCAGCTAAGCATCTAATAGCCAAGAAGGCAGAAAAGGGATCGTTTCATGCGATTCAATCTCAAATCAGGGGATTCCATGGTCAATAGATAGGATATTCAATAAGTTCAACTGGAAAAGGGACTCTTCAGTCTGAAAAAACGAGTATGTACTCTGCTCGCATGGCACGGCATCACACGGAGGCATTTAGGATTTTTCGTATATTGGCTTCATAGATCCATTATTACAGTTTCACCAGCAAGTTTCATTTAAGAGCACCTCTTCAACATAGCTGCACATCTGAATATCGGGACTCAAGTTGCCCTTGGGGTTCTTTAGACCAGCAGATGGAGAAGGTTAAGAAGGCTTAGTTTCTTGCTTTGAACCTTCCACCGGCTTCGAGGCAAAGCCAGCAGTAGATATATATATAGCTCGAATAGAACCAGAACTTCACTCTTTATTCTCTTGGTCCCGTTTTTTCTCCTAGCAAGCGAATTCTCCATTGCCAATCACCTCGACAGCTATTCTTCTATAGGATAGGTAAACTGCTTCCGTTCTGATCCTCCCTTCCTGCAAGACTTGAGGCTTTCTCCGAATCATGCTTACTTTTTGACTCGTAATTCCTTCCGAAGGTAGGCTTAGTGCCAATCTTGAATCTTCTATTTTAGGTTATATGTCTTGGCTTTTGCATTTTGTGGGCTGCCACTTTCCGACCTGAGTCCGAGTCAATTCTTCGACCAATTCAATCAATTAGCCACTAGACAGATAGGATGTCATATAATAGTAAATAGGCTGGTAACTGACTGGTTCTTAGAGGTGTCACTTAAGGAAAGAAAAGAGAAAGACTTCTAACTGGATCCTATTATACCTCTCAATGAGACAACTGGCATCTATTCCGACCTCTTTGATCTATCCATCTGAGCTCTGTATCAAGCTTCCGTTATCTGTTTTCTTTCAGAACCTTCCTATTCTCGGAGTTAGATTGCTGATATGAAGCAAAGCCCGAAGCGAAGCACAGGGCAAGACCATAAAGAAGAACTTCAGGTAGTCAGCGATTCGGAGATGGATTGTCACTTTTTTTTTGCTATAATCATAGCTATTCAAATCGGGAAGGGACGAGCGAAAGTGAGTCTTCCGCTTATTTGAGAGAAGTTACTCTAGGGCAAGGCTAGGCAACTCCACTCAATAGGCATTAGAGTCGTCCTCCTGTTCACTTCACTCTTGTTTCATTCTTATCTGAGGAAAGGCCTTCCGGAGTGAACGAAGCCAAGTCCAGTAGCCTTTGTTTTATTTTATGAAAAAAAAACGAAATGAGATGGGATGGGAACTTATTAGAGTGTGGCCAAGCCAAGACTCGAGTAGCCAAGTGGATGCAAAAACTAGAAAGCCAGTGAGGAAAATCGTTCAATTGAAGAACATCCGTGCGGGTTGAATGGCTATTTCAGCTGTTGTAGTAGTAAGGCCATTAGGAAAGGCGTAATCCTAAGTGAGAGAAGTGACCCAGTTGAGTCACCTAAGGGATAAGCTTTGATAGCTCTTGTTCTCAGACCAGGAGTGAGTGGATGCCGAGAATCGGCTGGTAGTCTTTCCGGCTAGAAGGGATAACCCTTTAATTAAGTAGTCAGCCTTAGGGCAGTCACTTTCGGAAGGCCAAGAATCATCGATTTAAGAGTTTCCGGTGAAGGCTCAAGACTAATCAATTCAACTATAGCAATTCTTTTTATTCTTTTTCACTCGGAGTTCTTTCTTCAACTCTGGGTTTCGAAGAGATGGGCCTTGAGCCTGATCTTTCTTCTTTATCGCCAGGGTAGGCCTTGACTTTCTCTTTTTCCCTCTTTCTTAGAATTCAACATCTTTGATATATTCTGCATTTTGTTCGCCCACTCTTCATTCAGGGTGGTTAAAACCAGGGGAGGATCTTCCACCTTTAAGATCATAGCACCATCACCTGAACACTCTTACTGCTCTTCTCAGGTTCACCTCTTTTCTTAGGATTGGCTGCCCTGGGGTTCTTGTTTGGAAGTCTTTTTTTTTATCACAGAACAAGTCCCCCTCAGTCACTGCCATAGTTTACCCAGTATCAACCCTCTCTTCCAGATTCTCGCTTCTATGGAAAAAATAGCTCTCCTCGCTCGTTAAACTCGCACCTTGACTACACTCTTCTCGGCTTTGTTACCCAGACACTCATCCTGAGCAATAGCAATCTCTTCCGGTTCAGCAGTGTCCAGATTTGGCATTTTAGCCTCTTCTTGTTCAGGGTCCTCTAGAACCGCAAAACGGTTCGGGCTGACTAGGTCTAGTTGGGTCATTCCACTAACACAATTAGTGTCCAGCTCCCTCCTTTGCCATTGTCACTACTGGTACCTGACCCCGTCGGTTCGACATTTTTGCAAACACCGATCCTTACTCAATAGGGCAATGAAAAGAGGATAACGAGGACAGCTACTACTACTACTAAAAGTCAGACTACGATACGAGTACACATTGTATGATTGAAAACTGCCGCTGCGTACTACCCCGTGCTTGCATTGCAGGTCTGACTGGTGTCTTCTTTTCAACAGCTGCTTCACTTCAATCAATGTTAAGTCTGACTACGAGGCTTCTTAGCCCGCAGCTGACTACTTATTGAAAGACCAAACAGGAAATGAAAAGTCGTACTACAACAACTGTATAAATTCCCTCCTCGCTCTGACTTTGATCGCCCACACAGCGTCTTTTTTGAGAGAAGAGGTCAAGGGGCTAAGTGACTTTCGAAAGTCGTCTTTTGTATGGCGTCAAGAGAAATGACATAGATAAGATCATTGCTTTAAGAGTTTCATTGTCGAATTTATCTCGGAATTGGATCCCAATAGTAGCTGCTGTCCAAAGTGCTTTATTAAAGCCGGTCCACACAGCAGTGAAAGTACGATTGATTTCGTCGATCGAATGAAAACCGCTTCTTGCTTTTTTTCCTCTCTGGCTTGACTACTCTGCTTGCTTAACACAAGTGTGATTTAACCTTCACGGACTACTTGACTACCCAGCAAGCTTCAGCTCGAAAGCAAGGGCCGCTCAATCCCTTGCTTCTTGCTCCAACTTAGGAGGAGTAGGGGCTCTAGAGCCTTTTCCGCAGGCTGCTATGCTAGTTGTAGCGCGCTAGCGCTTTTACTAATAGAATATCAAAGTAAAGGGGACTCTATCATGATCTTATGAATCTACACCTCTCTTTACTGAGCGAGACTCTATCCAGATCTAAAGAATTCGCCAAAGAACCTTCTTCTAACTAGGAGAGTAAGCAAGCTACCGGAAGCAAAGCTTCTGATCTGGCTCCTCCCTTTGAATTTCCAATTTATCTTTTTCCTTCTACTTAGGTGGAGAAATCCGAACTGTCGACAGAATATAAAAGAGGTTTTTATTCCTGTGTAGACGAACTCATGTGGACACTCCTCAGCCCGAGGACAATCTCTCAAATAAACATTAAGATGTTGACCTGTTTTTCTTTTCTTTGCTGATTCCTCTCAATGAAATTTTCCATGTTGCACTAAGTTACTTACGGATGTATGCATGCAGTCCGGGAACACTTTGGGGTGAACACCCATCCGAACAAGTAGGGTCAATAGTTCAGCATTTAGGCCGTAACATTTAGAAAAAAAAATCTTTAACCCAACAAGTGCTCTCCGAACCAAGCTAGATAGTCTCCTATCACTAGGCTCACCAACCAACCTGGACTTTGATTCTTATTATTCCTACCGGATATCAAAACCATAAGGATTGTTTCCAGCCATGAGTTCCCATATGACATAAGCGCTCTTGGGTGGGCTAGGCCATTCCATCAAATCTTTGAGAAGGGGCCCAATCTCGTATTTTATGGTCGGCGTGGCGATAGGCTTCGCTTCCACGACTGCCTCCCCAGCCGTTGCAAACACTGAGCGAGAACGGTAAGGGACGCACAAACAATGTCGTTGCGCGGGGATGCGATTCGTCAAGCCAAGCTGGGGCAAACAAAGCCGTCCGGCCCTACCGGATTAAGAATGCGAAGGCCTTTCCTTCGAAAGGAGACCCGGAAAAGAAAGAGCTATGCTATTGACCGACCCTTTCGTAGTGACTCCGAATCAATAGGCCTCTCCTTTTTTCTCATTTTGTTTGAGGCGGGCCGAATAGAGAATGAAATGTAGAAATAGGGGAAGGGTTCCAAACCTTTTTTTGGGTTAAGGGCTGCTCGCCCTACCGAAGTACCAAAGGCTTTCGAGGCGCTTACACCTCCCTATTACACGACCTAAAAAAGGCTTTCAGTAGCGCCCTTAGAATCTAAGCCTTTTGAAGCGCCAGTAGTTGTAGCTGTGGCCACACCAACCCTTTCGTTCTTATCACTCCGGGTTCCGATCTATATGACCTCCGGGCGGTACAAAGTAGACCTCTTCCGTAGAGGCAGGTAGTAACCTAACCTTTAAGAGTCTGTTCAAGGGGGGCTCTTATCTATCAATGGAAAGATAGATCTCCGTGCCTGGCGTGATAAGGAATCCTAGAAAAGATCGATCGATTGAGACTCCCTCCCCGGTTCCACGAAGATCTCTACATACTTGTCCAGTCCAGGACAACTGAGATCTTCCGGTCTGCGTGCGTGGGAGCAGCTCAAACAAAGAAGAGTCTGGTCTGGTCTGAATTCAGACCCGCCCGCTCACTATTACTACGAAAAAAACCCTGCCCTTTTCCTTCTAACTAGGAGAGTAAGCAACCTCTATTAGCGCCAGGCCTTGAGTCGAATTGATCGTGTCATGTGCAACGTCCATCAATGATGGTTCATTAATGTCCATTGATTTAGACTCCTTCCCCCCTTCCCAACTACGAATAAGATCGAGAGGAGCCCGAAAGCCCCCAAACCAAGAACAGAAAGGGAAGCCTTTCGATTCACTCCCCATTCTCTCTTAAATAAAGCTCGCCCTGGGCAGATCGGCCGGGTCTTTCCCTGTTGTTGTGTTCCCGCCACGAGAAAGGCGCACGGAAGAGGTATGCCCAGCGCGCAGAGGATCCGTTGAGAGTTTCTGTTGTCTCGGTAGGGAACTGTACGATCTTTTCCCCTATTGTATTGAATCAATAAAAAAAGAGGTCAGTGCTACGGCCCCCTATTGTTTGATCCAATATTGACCGGGGGCGAGCCCCGACTCCCATAGGTCCTTGGTTTGACCTCCCGAAGTGTCCTTGCTTTTAATAAAGCTCCGCGGGGCCCATTTCTCGTACTTGCTCAGTGTGCCCCCCTTTCGTCGAGTGCCCCGCCCGGTTCACTGGGCTGTTGGCCTACCAAGCACTTGCCCGCTTCTCCTGCCGCCCGCTTGACGGGCGGAGCGCTCGTTATCCTTACTGTTCTCTCTGTTGGGGCCCCTCCCATTGCTCTAGCCATAAGCTATGGCAGCTCCAGCCCGAAACCACAGGGGCCCGCCCTGCGAGGCCAGAGCGGGCTCAGCGGTCACGAATTACGTTAGGGGGTCTTTCGCTTTTGCCAGATCTAGAGAGATACTACGAGTCCTCCGTCCCAGATTCCATCGCCGCGGCCATCTGGTTCACCGGTACTACCAAAAAGTCTCATGCTTACGTTACTGTTATTGATGGTTTTCTTATTTTGGACTACGAAGGCCCCGGTCGTGCTTCTGGTTTCCATTCCCATCATCATATTGATGAGAAATCTCCTCGTGCTCTGCCATAAGAACTTGGAGTCCGTATCATGGTGAAGGTAAGGTAACGCTGTGATTCTTGCTCAAAAAACAGACCGAACGCGTTCGAGTTATTTGCTCGTCCAACCCGGCAGCATTCATGAGTCGCTCGTTCAACTGTCCCTCGGAGACACGGCCGAGAAGTACCATGCCATGGTTGGTTGTCCTCCGTCCTTTCTTTCTCTCGGTCCTACCCAGAAAGATAAGGCTCAGTAAAAAAAAAGTGAGCGCCCCTGCGCCTTAAAAGCCTTCTTTTTTGAGTAAGGTAAAGCTTTGGCTCCCTACTCAAAAAATAAATAAAAAAAAAGGGGGGGACTTCTGCAACGGGCTATGCCACCCAAACCAACTGAGGGAAGTCGCATCCGTCCCATCGCAAGCACCTACAACGTCATGATCACATTGGTTTACCCTTTTTTCTTTGGTAGTTCAACGGACGGTCGCCCCTCCAACAAGAAAAGGTATAAATATGGAAACTTCTCTTCCATTTGAATCGGAGAATTTATGGAGGAAATCGGGTTTCAAATTTCCAGAAACCACACGATTATATAGCCAAAGGGAATAGGCTGCGCCTAAAATCATCCCAAGCGCGGCTAATGTGGCTACTAAGCTATTTCTTTGGAAAGCTCCTACTGAGATGGGAAATTCTCCGATAAAGCTGCTAGTACCAGGTGAACTCATATTGGCCAAAGTAAAAGAAAAGAAAATGGTAGAGAGATTCGGCATGGTGCTCACTAAACCTCCGTAATATCTAACAAGTCGAGTCTTATGCCGGTCATATAGAACACCAACACATAGAAAAAGGGCTGAAGAAACCAGTCCATGACTTAACATCGGTGGAATGCTACCTCCAATTCCCTGTATGTTCGATAGAGCCAAAGATCCCCCCACTGATCAGAGTGAGTATGAGTACGCCGATTACCCCCCGAACCGTACAAGATAGTTACCACCTATCATACGGCTTTCTAACTGAACTTATTTTTCTGGTCGTTCCGCTCTGTCGATCGATGGTAGTATAAGAGATCTGTAACCCCCCGAAGTTATTTACATAACATAATGGTTCCTGCTTCCTACCCATAGTTAGCATGTATCTCCCCGGGTCATACTTGAGTCTCACATCGTAGACCCCCACCCCAACTCTATCTTCCTTATCAGTTAACCGGAACATAGTGCATAGGTACTCTTCAATGCAGCGGGGACGAGACGACGTGACATACTACGATCACGTAAAAAAGTGCTGCCTATGGAACCTCTCAACAGCTCCCGTTCTTTTATGAGGTCCTATCAGGATAGGTAGGCCCAAGCCTTTCCCTTCCCCCGACCGAGCAGTAGTTCCCCACGGCTGACAAATAGGAGTTTAGGCCGTAAAAGAAAGGCACCGGCCTCCATTCTCCCCCACCCCCGTTTCCCGAGAGGGGGGCCGGGCTGTGTTTCCCCCGCGACCGTAATATTGATTTTGTTATGTTTCACCGCGCCAGAAAAAAAAGGTTCCACACGAGCTCTCGTTCTGCGGGCAGGACCGATAGGGGATTTTTTCCGGGTGTAGATAGGGTCAAATCCGCAGGGGTCATGCAAATACATAGGCCCCTTCCCTTCTCTTTTGGATGAATGGGGTGGTTTAGAAGGCGCTTTCCGATCTACGGTCCCTCGGAGCGAAGGGTTAGGCAGGTAGTATGGGCCCTCTGACTTCCAGCTATGTGCTGTGCGGCTCCCGCGAAGCGAATGAAGGGAAGCTCTTCGAGCTTTTTCCGCCAGCGGCTTATGTAGTGGTCGGCCCGTAGTAATGCCTTCCTTCATTTGCTTGCCTCCTTCCAGTTCAGAATCCTGCGCCAAGTCGATCTTTTAGGCTTGGCTTCGTCCCGGAAGCGAAGCTTCTACGACGAGTCGCTTCTCCCCCTCTCTACTTTCTCTGGCGGAGAAAGCTCGAAGAGCTTACGGGTGGGTGAGCTTATGCTGACTCTCAGCCTCTTTGATTGGTAGGCGGGCGGGCTAAGCCCCCTCCTACTTAAGATTCCATTCATAAGGGTCATGTCATTTTTTGTTGTCGTGACGCTTTGGTTAGGCCGACTACTATACTATAGGCTACTTCTAGCTTCTATAGCGGCCCTTCCACTTTTGTGGAGTTGTACTTTGTATTGGTACTGAATGAATATATCAAACCAAACAAAGGCGAGCAGTATAAGCCCTTCTCCTCCGGCCTGGGAAAAGCAGCGAACTCTAGAAGCTAGGGCGTTGTTTGTTCACCTTTGGGCACGAAAAACTATTCCGTTCTCAGCGGAAACCCGCCTTAGAGATTGAACGTCGACTTATCTTATTGCCGTTCAATCTAAGACAGCGCCGATAGCTTGTAGTGAACAGCCCCCTTATGAAACCAACCGAAAGCAGCCTTTGGTACTGAAGTAGTTAAGGTTTGGAACCCTTGCGACTATGATAGAAAGCCGTTTGCTTGTGCCCGCCTTCCTTTTGAATCAAAGTAGGACGCGACTTTTGTATTTGAGTCGGTCGGGGGCGCTTATACGACAGCTCCGCTTCCTCGTCTTGCTTCCGTCAAAGCGAAAGATCTGAAATCCCGCATATTGAGCGCAGCCGCCTACGGCTAGGCAATCATATCATGCCATAAAAAACTTTTATATGTATAGATAGATCCCCTAGATATACAGATAGAATAGATGTTCATGGACATTCCATTGATTCTGAGTTTTGGGGCGCTCCTCGATCCAAATGAATCATTCTTCTGGTCTCTCGAGCCCCCCGCCCCGAAACTTACCCACAGCACAGCGCCCATTCGCTTCGCGCGCGGGAAGGCAACGAAGTTCAGTTCATGAGACCGTGGCGGAGTGGAGCAGCCGCGACACTTTTTTTCCTTAGCTGGATTTCGCTGGTGCCACCTAAACGGTAGGTAGGCGGCGGATGTGTGGCGTTTGGAGTTGTCGTTCGTGCACCTGTCCCCAATGAGTGATCCGTTCCCCTTTGGATCATGGCCTTACCACTCGGTCCCCGATAGCCGGCGGGGGATTCGGTATAGCAGTTCACGTTCGTTTGCGCTGCGCGTTCCCGCTGGACTGGACACGTGTTAGCTGTAGGAAGTATGGTTCCGAAAGTGACTTCGGTTCGCCAGTTCAGGCTCAACTCCTCGCTTTACGTTAGTGGACCTACAGGTCGGGCCGGGGCTCTGCGCTCTTTCTTTCTGTGTGGGACGATGCCGGGGAGAGAAGGGAATGCATCGAAGCGGCGAACAACAACAACACAACTACATTTTGGCTTTTCCCTCCATGAGATGAGCCCAGTGCATTGGACCGATGAATAAGAAAACGGAGCTGGCCTAAAAAGCGCTTGGGCGCTCTACGTACGATGTTAGACTCCATCAGATACATATCGATTTTTTTCTGATGGATCAAGAATAGATAGTTGTCTCTATCAATAGAAAGAAATAGGGGATTTACCCCTTCCTTCTTCTTGATAGATTCCCCCTCTATCTATTCCTACTCTTTCGATCTATCAGAACAGATCAGGCTATCTATCAATCGATTTGAAAATAGCACGTTCATCTCGCTTTTCGTTCATT